GCAATCCATTCAATTTTTATTTCTACACACGTCTTTTTTTAGGAGGCCTACATCCATTATGTGGCATAGGGGTTACGTCACGTACGAAACTTAATAGTATACCACTTCTACGAACGGCTCGTAATGCTGCATCTCTTCCGAGACCAGGGCCTTTTATCATGACTTCTGCTCGTTGCAGACCCTGATCCACTGCCGTACGAATAGCATTTCCTGCTGCGGTTTGAGCAGCAAATGGTGTCCCTCTTCTTGTGCCTCTGAATCCACAAGTACCGGCGGAGGACCAAGAAACCACCCGACCTATTACATCTGTAACAGTCACAATGGTATTGTTGAAACTCGCTTGAACATGAATAACTCCTTTTTGTATTCTACGTCCATCCTTACGTGAACCAATTCTTGGTATAGGTTTTGTCATATTTTATCATCTCATAAATATGAGTCAGACATATACGGATATATCCATTTCATGTCAAAACAGATCCTTTATTTGTACATCGGACCGTTTAGAAAGTCCCTTGTTAGAAAGATTACCCCTGTCTTTGTTTATGTCTCGGATTGGAACAAATTACTATAATTCGTCCCCGCCTACGGATCAGTCGACATTTTTCACAAATTTTACGAATGGAAGCCCTTATTTTCATATTTGTCATTCCTTAATTCCAAATATACTCCTTGGAAGAAAATAAGTCTCTTGAAATTTTGAACCTCGAATTGTATTCCCATGAAAGGAATGCTTAAATTCAAATAAAAAGCCGCCTAATCATTCGAATCTTTGTTACGAAGTCTATAAATTATACGTCCCCTAGTTGAATCATAACGACTTACTTCGATTTTGACTCTATCTCCTGGTAGTATCCGGATAAAACCCCGTCGGATCCTCCCCGAAACATAACCTAGAATCAGATCTTCATTGTCTAAACGAACGCGGAACATACCATTGGGAAGTGATTCAGTAATTAAACCTTCGTGAATCAATTTTTGTTCTTTCATTCCAGGTAACCCCCTTGAAGTATCAACTAACGGAGGAGGAGTAATAGTAGACAATTCGTCTTTCCTCTCTTTTTCCCAAATAGCAAGTTACGGATCAAATTCGGATACCAGAAGGATCACCAGATATAATACAAAATTTCTCCCCCAATTCCCTCTAGTCGAGCTTCTCGATCTGTCATTATACCTCGAGAAGTAGAAAGAATTACGACCCCCATTCCACCTAAAATCCTAGGAATTCGTTGATGGTTGGAATAGATTCGTAGACCGGGACGACTGATACGCTTTAAAATATTTCTATATGTTCCTTTCCTATTCCTTCTATGTCGCAGGGTTGAAACCAAGAAATATTTGTTGTTTTCCCGATGTTTCCTAACATTTTCCATAAACCCTTCTTGTAGAAGTATTTTAACAACGTTTTCGGCGATATTAGTAGATGCTATTCGAACCGTTCCTTTTTTATCCATGTTAGCATTTCTTATAGAAGTTATTATATCGGCAATAGTGTCCCTACCCATGACGAACTAGAATTATGGGTGACTCCCAGTTTTGCTATAATCAACATGTTCCTTTTTTTTTTTTTCATTTTTCTTATTTATTTATGAATTATTAAAGGTATATGCGTGAGACACAATCTACTAACGTGATCTATTTCAGAGACCTTACTATACTCTATCACGGTCTCATCTACTAGTATTTATAACACTTCGGGAGCTAATGAGACTATTTTAGTGAAATTCAACTGTCTCAATTCTCGCGCGATCGCTCCAAAAACTCGAGTTCCTTTTGGATTTCCTTCTTGATCAATGACAACTGCTGCATTGTCATCATATCGTATTATCATACCGTTGTCGCGTTTGAGTTCTTTACATGTACGTACAATTACAGCTCTGATCACTTCTGATCTTTCGAGAGGCATATTGGGCACTGCTTCTTTGATTACAGCAACAATAACGTCACCAATATGAGCATATCGTTGATTACTAGCTCCTATGATTCGAATACACATCAATTCTCGAGCCCCGCTGTTGTCTGCTACATTCAAATGGGTCTGAGGTTGAATCATTTTTTTTTTTTTTGAATCTGCTCTTTCAATGCAAAAGGCAAAGGAAAAAGAGAGAAATATTGTCTGCCCAGAAATCCAAAAATATGCGATTGTATTTTCCATCACAAATACCCTTCACATACCTATCACGCGCTAATGAATTGAGTTCGTATAGGCATTTTGCACGCAGCTATTTCAATAGCTGCTCTGGCTACAGTTTCTGATACCCCGCCCATTTCATAAAGTATTCGACCGGGTTTAACGACAGATACCCAATATTCGGGAGATCCTTTCCCGGAACCCATACGTGTTTCGGTAGGTCTTACTGTAACGGGTTTGTCGGGAAATATACGGACCCATATTTTTCCACCACGGCGCGCATATCGTGTCATTGCTCGTCGTCCTGCTTCTATTTGTCTAGATGTGATCCAAGCGGGTTCAAGTGCCTGAAGAGCGTATCTGCCGAAACAAATATGATTGCCTCGATAAGATATTCCCCTCATTCTTCCTCTATGTTGTTTACGGAATCTGGTTCTTTTGGGGTTATAGTTGATGGTTGTTTCTAAATCCCATCTCTACTGCAGAACCGGACATGAGAGTTTCTTCTCATCCAGCTCCTCGCGAATGAAACGATTCAATAATAGTATATGTATTTATTGAATGAATAATACACTGAATCGTGGGATTTATTGATATTTAATCTGTTGCACGGGAATCCGTATATCTTGTATATACGGCTAGACGGATATTTCTATTTTATTTAGATGGGATAATGCCTTTCTTTTGAAAATGAATCCTTGACCTTTACCGAATCTGTCAAAATACTGCAATCCAATAATGGTTTCGCGGGCGAATATTTACTCTTTCCATATTTGCTTCATTCGTAGGGTGAACCCATGACCTATCAGAACAAATTAATTGGTTCCTGGTTGATTCCGCCATCCCACCCAATGAATCATTAGGATTCGTTTTCAATAGAATCTTCCGCAGTCACAGGTTTCGTCGTTCCCATAGCTTTTCCATTAATGGTTAGGCCTGAACTATGCAATGGAGCTCCTAATTCAATTCGTTCCCGAGCCAACCTCCTCAGTCTCTATTGACTCGAGGCTCTTTAATTATTTGTATTTTTCTTATGAACCATATTCATCTAATTATGGACGAATCGGTATTGATGCTTTATCACACTGCCTTTTATGATATGATGTGATTGCTAGACCATACATATTGGAATCATATATCGCGGAGATTCTCCTTCTCTCTTTCTCTCGCCCTTCCATTTACCCACATCCCTCTATTTTTCTTTCCAACCTATAAATGGATTTTTCCTTTATGGAAAAAAAAGATTTCAGTTGCTACAACTATATGATCGATACATCATATGGCGACTGCTTCCTTGGATCTCGATAATACAAAGCAATGAGTTGGTTACTAGTTCTTATAGTTTCTGTTTTTTGAATCCCAACTTTAAATAAAAAACCAACGAGTCACACACTAAGCATAGCAGTTCCACCAAATGGTCAATCGAATTTTTATTCAACCTTACAGAATTAGAATTGCTCATTTTTTTTTATTGAAGTGAAAGGGAATAGTTTGTAGTTTTTGTTCTATCACCGATTCTATCACTGAATAGAATGGCAAACAAAGGAAGGGTCCATTATTGCTCGTCTACAAATACCCAAATTTTGATGCCCAATACCCCATAGGCAGTTCGAGCTGTATAGGAACAATGATCAATTTTAGCTCGAATGGTTTGGAGGGGAACCCTACCTTCTCTGATCCATTCGACACGTGCAATTTCTTTTCCGTCGATACGCCCTGCAATTTCCACTTGAATTCCTTTTGTGTCTGCTTGTTCAGTTAATTCAATAGCTTTTTTCATTGCCTTTCGAAACGAAACCCTATTCTTTAATTGTAGAGCTATATATTCTGCAAGAATATTAGGTTGTCCATAAGGTTTTGCAACTCTTGTAATAGCAATGTTAAGTCTCCGATTCACCGAATGAAGCCCCTTTTGTACATTGATCTGCAATTCTTCGATTCCTCGTGTTTGGCCTTCTATTAACAAATTTGGGAATCCAATATAGATTATGACCTGGATCAGGTCCATTTTTTTTTGAATCTCTATATGTGCAATTCCGATTCCTTCGAAACTTGAAGATACTCTTATATTTTTTTGTACATATATCTTGATACAATCCCGTATTTTTTCATCTTCCTGGAGACCCATGTAATAACTTTTTGGTTGTGCGAACCAAAGGGAACGATGACTTTGGTTTTCGCCAAGGCGGAAACCAAGTGGATTTATTTTTTGACCCATCTTTTTTTTCTCTCTCTCTCTCCTTCTCTATATATCTTTCTATTATAGGATCTCTCCATACATTTTTTGTTTCTAAAAAAATATCCTGATCTGTTTTCTTTTTAGAGCTATCCTTTAATACAATAATTATATGACAGGCGGGTCTTTCTATCGGATAACTACGTCCCCTAGCCCTGGGTTTTAACTTTTTCACGATAGTACCCCCATTGACTTCGGCTTTACTAATGACTGAATCGGCTTCGTTGAAACTTTTATTGTGACTAGCATTTGCTGCTGCAGAATAAACCAGTTTAAAAATGGGATAAAATGCTCGATAAGGTATGAGTTCCAGTAACATAAGTGTTTTCTCATAGGAATGCCCACGAATCTGATCAATGACTCTTCGTGCTTTGTGAGCAGACATACATATATGTTGAGCTAAAGCTTGTACTTGTGTACTCGAGCTCCTCTTCATCTTCTGCTTTTTCAAGGTATTCTTCCACTTTCTCCACTTTGACATAAAGTTCACCTCCCGCCAATGAACGATGAGTACCTATTTCATTTTATTTTATTAACGGATAGATCTAGTATCGTTTCTCGCGTGTCCCCGGAAAGTACGAGTAGGTGCAAATTCTCCTAATTTTTGACCCACCATACGATCTGTTATATAAATAGGTAAATGCGCCTTTCCATTATGAATGGCAATTGTATTGCCGATCATTGTGGGTATAATGGTAGATGCGCGGGACCAAGTTACTATTATCTCTTTTTCCTCTCTCATGTTAAGCTTCTCTATTTTTTCCAATAAATGATTAGCTACAAAAGGATTTTTTTTTAGTGAACGCGTCACGGCCTATTTCCCCCCCCCTTTTTTTTTTGAAAAGACGAGTAAAAAACAATATTTATTTGATTTTGAATATTCCTATTTACGGCGACGAATAATAAAACTATTACTATATTTATTCCTTTTCCTACTTCTTCTTCCAAGCGCAGGATAACCCCAAGGGGTTGTGGGTTTTTTTCTACCAATCGGGGCCCTCCCTTCACCACCCCCGTGGGGATGGTCTACAGGGTTCATAACTACCCCTCTTACTACAGGACGCCTACCTAGCCAACACTTAGATCCGGCTCTACCCAAACTTTTTTGGTTCGCCCCAACATTACCCACTTGTCCGACTGTTGCTGAGCAGTTTTTGGATATCAAACGGACCTCCCCAGATGGAAATCTTAATGTGACCGATTTACCCTCTTTTGCAATCAGTTTCGCTACAGCACCTGCTGCTCTAGCTAATTGTCCACCCTTTCCAAGTGTGATTTCTATGTTATGTATGGCCGTGCCTAAGGGCATATGGGTTGAAGTAGATTTTTCTTTTTGATCAATAAAAACCCCTTCCCAAACCGTACAAGCTTCTTCCAAAGCATACGGCTTTCCGGATGTATATATGTATATTATATGATGATATCTAGACAGATGGATCTTATATGAATCGTATGATGAAGTACTACACGAGTGGATATATAGGAATACAAATCTGCCAAATCACCCATGTTATGATCTTATACATCCTGGGTCTCTCCGTTTCGTCATCTGGCTTATGTTCTTCATGTAGCATTCAGACCGAATGACTCTATGAAATTACGTTGCTACTTCCACATATTACGGGTAACGTAGGAGACGTCTCTATTTTTCCCCGGGGGAATTTTTCGAATTACCACCACTTAGCTTTCAATTCACCTCTGACCATCAAATGAAATGTGAATAACCCATCCTCTTCTCTTTGAAACAAGGGTCGCTTCCGCTTCTGTCCGTGCTTCAAACAATTTTGCCTTCTCCATATTACCATATCTTGAGTGTCAATAATTTTATATGAGGAACTACTGAACTCAATCACTTGCTGTCGTTACTCTTCAGTTTTCTGTTGAGGTCTATCCCGTAGAGGTACTCAAATTGGATCAGTGATCAATTTCTAGGTTTCGTCGTAAACCCAATTGGTTACTTCCAATTACGTAAATCAATAGTTCAAACCGCACTCAAAGGTAGGGCATTTCCCATTGATATAGGAACCTCTGTACCGGAAACAATGGTATCTCCAATTATAGCCCCTCTGGGATGTAAAATATATCTTTTCTCACCATCTCCATAGTGTATGAGACAAATGTATGCGTTTCGATTAGGGTCATATTCTATGGTTACGATCCTAGCAGATATGTCTTTTTCATTCCGTCGAAAATCGATTTTACGGTATAGACGCTTATGACCTCCTCCTCTATGCCCTGCGGTAATGATTCCCCTGGAATTACGACCTTTACCACAGTGATGCTGTCCACAGATCAAATTATTTCGCGGATTGGATTTCACTTGACTGTCTACGGATCCTTTGCGTATGCTCGGGGTAGAAGTTTTGTATAAATATATCGCCGTGTTATTTAGTATTTTTTTTTTTTTTACTTAAGTTCTTTTCTCTTCTCTATAAGAGGTAGAATAGAATAACCCGGTTGAAGCGTAATGATCATACGTCTGTAATGCATTGTATGTCCCATAATGGGTCCCATTCTTCTACCCTTTCCCGGGAGTCGATGACTATTTATAGCTATTACTTTGACGCCAAAGAAGAGTTCGACCCAATGCTTTATTTCTGTCCTAGTTGATCCCGATTCGACATTAGAAGTATATTGATTGTTCCCCAATAACCGAATACTTTTTTCTGTAAAGACTGCATATTTGATTCCATCCATAAATCTACTTTCTTCCCCACGAGTTCCAGTATCGATAAGAATTCTAGTTCTTACTCTTCATATGTTATGGTTGGTATGAATATACCATACCAATTCGTTATGTATGGATGATGAGATTCCATTGATATGGAGCCAGCGGAATTAGGTTTATTGAATGTCCCCATTGGCCTGCATCCAGCAGGAATTGAACCTACGAATTCGCCAATTATGAGTTGGGCGCCTTAACCATTCAGCCATGGATGCTTCACAGAGGTCATTGTACATCGTTAGGGACCCAAATCCAATTGAATTGGATTCTTTAGGAGGAATCAATGAAATGCGAGGACATCAATTCAAATCCTGGATCTTCGAATCGAGAGAGATCAAGAATTCGCACGATTTCTTGGATTCGTGGATCCGATGCGATTCGGTAGAATCTTTCATTCTCATTTTTTTCCACCAAGAGCGCTTTATGAAACTCTTTGATTTCCGAATTTTGAGTGTCCTAATTTCATGTGATTCACAGGGTTCAATTCGTCGACATTGCACAATCAAAGGTGTAGTAGGGCTTGTAGTAGTGGTCCTTATATATTGTACTATCAATCGAAATAGGGTCGAAAGAAAAAATCTCTATTTGATGGGGCTTCTTCCTGGACCTCGGAATTCCATTAGACCCCCCAATTATACATTGAAAGAATCTTTTTGGTCTTCCAATCTCAATAGGTTGATTGTTTCGCTCCTGTATCTTCCAAAAGGGAAAAAGATCTATGAGAGTTGTTTTATGGATCCGAAAGAGAGTACTTGGATTCTTCCAATAACTAAAAAGTGTATCATGTCTGAATCTAACTGGGGTTCGCGGCGGTGGAGGAACCCGATCGGAAAAAAGAGGGATTCCAGCTGTAAGATATCGAATGAAATTGCAGCTGGAATTGAGATCTCATTCAAAGAGAAAGATATAAAATATCTGGAGTTTTTTTTTGTATCCTATACGAATGATCCGATCCGCAAGGACCATGATGGGAAATTCTTTGATCGCCTTTCTCCGAGTAAGAAGCGAAACATAATCAACTTGAATTCGGGACAGCTATTCGAAATCTTAGTGAAATATGTGATTTGTTATCTCATGTCTGCTTTTCGTGAAAAAAGACCAATTGATGAGGGGGGTTTCTTCAAACAACAAGGAGCTGAGGCGACTATTCAATCAAATGATATTGAACATGTTTCCCATCTCCTCTCGAGAAACAAGTGGGGTATTTTTTTGCAAAATTGTGCTCAATTTCATATGTGGCAATTCTGCCAAGATCTCTTCGTTATTGGGGGGAAGAATCGGCACAAATCGGATTTTTTGAGGAACGTATCGAGAGAGAATTTGATTTGGTTAGACAATGCGCGGTTGGTAAACAGGGATCGGTTTTTTAGCAAGGTACGGAATGTATCGTCAAATATTCAATATGATTCCATAGGATCTATTTTCTTTCAAGTAACGGATTCTAGCCAATCGAAAGGATCTTCTGATCAACCCATAGACCCTTTCAATTCCATTAGTAATGAGGGTTCGGAATATCACACATTGATCAATCAAACAGAGATTCAGCAACTAAAAGAAAGATCGATTCTTTTAGATACTTCCTTTCTTCAAACGGAACGAACAGAGATAAAATCAGATCGATTCTCGAAATGCCTTTCCGGATATTCCTCAATGGCTCGGCTATTTACGGAACGCGAGAAGCGGATGAATAATCATCTGCTTCCAGAAGAAATCGAAGAATTTCTTGGGAATCCTACAAGATCAATTCGTTCTTTTTTCTCTGATAGATGGTCAGAACTTCATCTGGGTTTGAATCCTACCGAGAGGTCGACTATAGATCAGAAATTGTTGAAGAAACAACAAGGTGTTTCTTTTGTCCCTTCGAGGCGATCGGAAAATCAAAAAATAGTTGATATATTCAAGATAATTACGTATTTACAAAATACCGCCTCAGTTCATTCTATTTCAGCAGATCCGGGATGGGATAGGGTTCCGAAGGATGAACCGGATATGGGCAGTTCCAATAAGATTTCATTCTTGAACGAAAATGCATTTTTTGATTTATTTCATCTATTCCATGATCGAAACAAAGGGGGATATGGGTTACACCACGATTTTGAATTAGAAGAGACATTTCAAGAAATGGCAGATCTATTCACTCTATCAATAACCGAACCGCGTTTGGCCTATCATAAGGGATTTGCCTTGTCTATCGATTCCTACGGATTGGATCAAAAAAAATTATTGAATGAGGTATTCAACTCCGGGGATGAATCGAAAAAGAAATCTTTATCGGCTCTACCTCCTATTTTTTATGAAGAGAATGAATCTTTTTATCGAAGGATAAAAAAAAAATCAGTCCGGATCTCCTGGGGGAATGATTTGGAAGATCCAAAACCAAAAATAGTGGTATTTGCTAACAACAACATAATGGAGGCGATCAATCAATATAGATTGATCCGAAATCTGATTCAAATCCAATATAGTACCTATGGGTACATAAGAAATGTATTGAATCGATTCTTTTTAATGAATCGACCCGATTGCAACTTCGAGTATGGAATTCAAAAGCATCAAATAGGAAATGATACTCTGAATCATCTAACTCTAATAAAATATACGATCAACCAACATTTATCTAATTTGAAAAAGATTAAGAAGAAGTGGTTCGATCTTCTTATTTCTCGAACCGAGAGATCCACGAATCGCGATCCTAATGTATATAGATACAAATGGTCCACAGGAAGCAAGAATTTCCAGGAACATTTGGAGCATTTCGTTTCTGAGCAGAAACACCAGTTTCAAGTAATGTTCGACCGATTACGTATTAATCAATATTCGATTGATTGGTCTGAGGTTATCGACAAACAAGATTTGTCCAAGTCACTTCGTTTCTTTTTGTCCAAGTCACTTCTCTTTTTGTCCAAGTCGCTTCTCTTTTTGTCCAAGTCGCTTCTCTTTTTATCTAAGTCACTTCCCTTTTTCGTTGTGAGTCTCGGGAATATCTCCATTCATAAGTCCGAAATCCACATCTATGAATTGAAAGGTCTGAATGATCAACTCTGCAATCAGTTGTTAGAATCAATAGGTGTTCAAATCGTTTATTTGAATAAATTGAAACCCTTCTTGTTGTATGATCATGATACTTCCCAAAGATCGAAATTTTTAATCAATATCAATAGAGGAACAATATTACCCTTTTTGTTCAACAAGATACAAAAGTGCACGATTGACTTATTCCGTACTAGAAATAATCGCAGGAAATCCTTTGAGAACACGGATTCCTATTTATCAATGATATTCCACGATCGAGACAATTGGCTGAATCCCGTAAAACCATTTCATAAAAGTTCATTGATATCTTCTTTTTATAAAGCAAATGGACTTCGATTCTTGAATCATCCCCATCGCTTCTGGTTCTATTGTAACAAAGGATTCCATTTTTATGGGGAAAAGACCCGTATCCATAATTATGATTTTACATATGCACAATTCCTCAATATCTTGTGCATTCGCAACAAGATATTTTCTTTGTATTTCGGCAAAAAAAAACATGTTTTGGGGGAGAGAGAGACTATTTCACCAATTGAGTCACCGGTATCTGGCATATTCATACCTACTAACGGTCCACAAAGTGGTGACGAAACGTATAACTTATACAAATCTTTCCATTTTTCAATTCGATCCGATCCATTCGTTCCTATTTACTCGATTGCAGACATTTCTGGAACACCTCTAATAGAGGAACAAATAGTCAATTTGGAAAGAATTTATTGTCAGCTTCTTTCAGATATGAATCTATCCGATTCAGAAGGGAAAAACTTGTATCACTATCTCTGTTTCAATTCAAACATGGGTTTGATTCACACTCCATGTTTTGAGAAATATTTACCATCCGGAAAGAGGAAAGAACAGAGTCTTTGTCTAAAGAAAAACGTTGAGAAGGGGGAAGTAGGTAAAACCCTTCAACGAGATAGTGCTTTTTCAAATCTCTCAAAATGGAATCTGTTCCAAACCTATATGCCATGGTTCCTTACCTGGACAGGGTGTAAATATCTTTATTTCACCTTAAAAAACAATATTTATTGGATATTGAATATTCCCTTTCAATATTCCCTAAGTGGCAGTCACAAATTTGTGTCCATTTTTCATGATATTATGCATGGATCAGATATATCATGGCCAATTCCTCAGAAAAAATGGTGGGCGATTCTTCCACAATGGAATCTGATAAGTGAGAGTTCGAGTAAGTGTTTACAGAATCTTCTTCTGTCCGAAGAAATGATTCATCGAAATAATGAGTCACCCATTCCATTGATATGGACACATCTGAGATCACCAAATGCTTGGGAGTTCCTCTATTCAATTCTTTTCCTTCTTCTTGTTGCTGGATATCTCGTTCGTACACATCTTCTCTTTGTTTTCCGAGCCTCTAGTGAGTTACAGACAGAGTTAGAAAAGATCAAATCTTTGATGATTCCATCATACATGATTGAGTTGCGAAAACTTCTGGATAGGTATCCTACATCTGAACTGAATTCTTTCTGGGTAAAGAATCTCTTTCTAGTTGCTCTGGAACAATTAGGAGATTCTCTGGAAGAAATACGGGATTCTGCTTCTGGCGGCAACATGCTATTGGGTGGTGGTCCCGCTTATGGGGTCAAATCAATACGTTCTAAGAAGAAATATTTGAATATCAATCTCATCAGTATCATACCAAATCCCATCAATCGAATCACTTTTTCGAGAAATACGAGACATCTAAGTCGTACAAGTAAAGAGATCTATTCATTGATAAGAAAAAGAAAAAACGTGAACGGTGATTGGATTGATGATAAAATAGAATCCTGGGTCGCGAACAGTGATTCGATTGATGATGAAGAAAGAGAATTCTTGGTTCAGTTCTCCACCTTAACGACGGAAAAGAGGATTGATCAAATTCTATTGAGTCTGACTCATAGTGATCGTTTATCAAAGAATGACTCTGGTTATCAAATGATTGAACAACCGGGATCAATTTACTTACGATACTTAGTTGACATTCATAAAAAGTATCTAATGAATTATGAGTTCAATAGATCCTGTTTAGCAGAAAGACGGATATTCCTTGCTCATTATCAGACAATCACTTATTCACAAACCTCGTGTGGGGCTAATAGTTCTCATTTCCCATCTCATGGAAAACCCTTTTCGCTCCGCTTAGCCCTATCCCCTTCTAGGGGTATTTTAGTGATAGGTTCTATAGGAACTGGACGATCCTATTTGGTCAAATACCTAGCGACAAACTCCTATGTTCCTTTCATTACGGTATTTCCGAACAAGTTCCTGGATGACAAGCCTAAAGGTTATCTTATTGACGATATCGATATTGATGATAGTGACGATATCGATATTGATGATAGTGACGATATTGATGATGGCCTTGATAC